CCGGGTCGGCTTACTAATGGGATGCCCAAATGTGTTACAAAAACGCGCCTTATTCAATGATCCAATCAGAGGAATAATTGGAACGGTTGTATCGAACTTCTTCAGAGCATTGTCTATTAGAAATGAATTTTCTAACATTTGACTCCGTACCACCAAAGGATTTAGCCGCACACTGGAAAGATAGCCCAGAAAGTTGATAGAATGCTTGTATAAGTGCTTTATATGAACCCTTCCCGGTGGAGACCACATGTGAAAATGACATTGCCATAAATTGACAAGGTAATATTTCCATTTATTCATTAGAAGAGGCGTATCCTTTGAAGCCAGAATATATTTTCCTCGATATCTAACAGAATGCATGAAAGGATCCTTGAACAACCATAAGATGTCCTGAAAATCGTTAGCCAAGACTTTGACAAGATCTTCTACTTTTCGATAGAAATATATTCGCTCAAGAAAGACTCCAGAAGATGTTAATCGTAAATGAGAAGATTGCTTACGGAGAAAAAAGAAGATGGATTCATAGTCACATACATGAGAATTATATAGGAACAAGAATAATCTTGGATTACTTTTTGAAAAAATGAAACTAGATTTCTTTGGAGTAATAAGACTATTCCAATTAAAATATTCGTGTAGAAAGAAACGTAATAAATGTAAAGAAGAGGCATCTTTTACCCAGTAGCGAAGGATTTGAACCAAGATTTCTGGGCGAATAGGGTGGGGTATTAGTACATCTAACACATAATTTAAATGTGAAAATTTGTCTTCGAAAAAAGGAAATATTGAATGAATTGATTGGAAATTATGAGATTTTGCTATTTCTTTCCCTTCTAAGAAGGATACTAATCGTAGGGAAAATGGAATTTCCACAATGACTGCAAATACCTCTGATATCGTTTGAGAATACAAATTATTGTTGTGTCCGCTAAGTTGATTTTGGTTAGAATCATTAGCAGAAATACTCAAATGAATCGGTTGATACATTCGAGTAATTAAACGTTTCACACTTAGTGAACTAGATTTATTGTCATAACTCCCATTTTGCAACGAAATACTCGATCTATTTAAATCATGATCATGAGCAAGTGCATAAATATACTCCCGAAAAAGCAATGGGTATAGTAAGTCGTGTTGCTGAGATCTATCTAGTTCTAAATATACTTGAAATTCCTCCATTTGAAATTCGATTGAAACCAAAGGTAAGGGATTTATTGGGTTATCAAATGATACATGGGGTTATCAAATGATACATAGTGCGATACAGTCAAAACAAGGTATTGTAGTAAAAAAAATGGATACCTTGGAAACGGGTAGGCTCATCACCGGATTCTCTATCCTCTCATTTTCCATTTCATTTAATTGGTTTATGTTTGTTATAGTATAAACAGGGTGGTTAGAAATCCTTTATTTTTTCAATCCAATCGCTCTTTTGATTTTGGAAAAAAATATCTTTATCAATATACTGCTTCTTCTACACATTCATCTCCAACCCATAAAAGGGACTAACTAATAGTTAGGACTCATTAAAAAAATCGATAATCTACTCATGGGAAAACCTTTCCCCGCATTAGGAACTAATAGCTTTTTAACGTTTAATTAGATCGGGTAATCATTCAAATGAAATTAAGAAAGAAGCTCGTTGCTTTTTGTTTCCCTATAATTGGGACCATAAGGCTCTATCCATTTATTCACTCGACCCAACTTTGAATTCAATTTCTCTTGTTCCCCACAAAGAATTCAAACCCGGTTTTGTACCGATTGAATAGGAATAAAATATTCTCAAAATTCTCCATTGATACGACATGCTGGTTTTTCCATTCATTCCTTTCAGGATCAGTCGTGGTCTTACAAAATCTCCCGATGGTATGGACGAATCCTTTGCTTCATAGAAATGTGTAAAAGACGCTAGCCGCACTTAAAAGCCGAGTACTCTACCGTTGAGTTAGCAACCCAAATAATTAGAATGTGTAGATACAACCGAAATCAAAATAAAATAAAAATCAAAGAAATTGAAATTGAATTTCACAACTCAATCAAAATATTAAACTAGCAAGAACTCTAATAAAAAAATTTCTAATCGATTCTGAACATAAAAAAACAATTAAATGAACAGATCAGATAAAAATACAAGAAATTATGAGAGAAAAACATATATAAATATATTCAAGTCAAAATTTATTGATTGTTCCTTAGTTCTTATGTTATCCAGTGGTATTCTTTTTTTTCACTAAAAAAAAACACTTCTTGTAGAACAGTAAATCAAACGAACCCGTCATTTGAATGAAGTAAAGAAAAAAACCAAACCTATGTTATGGGATGGAGATAAACCGATCCATTTATCTACGATCAAATTATATTTCTTCGATATACTGTTGTCAATATGACTGTTAATGTTAAATATGAATCGTGAAAAAAGAATAGAAAACAATGGCGAAAACAAAAAGAATTCATTTCATATATAAATAATTAAATAAATAGAAATAAATAATTTCGAACTATTTGAAATAAATCGAAAAGCAAAAGGACTTGTACTGAATTTTCACTACATAGATAATATACATATCCAAAGGAATCCAAAAGAGGTGGAGGTGAAAGAATAAGAAGAAATTAAGGAAAAAAAGAAATCTCGGGTTTAGTCAATCAATATATTCAATTAATAAAGTTAAAATAAACAAGCTTAATTCCTTGTTTTGTTATTTGTTAATCGATTTCGATAGAAAAACCAACTGGTTGTGGGTAATGTCAATTTTTTATATTTCTAGATCCACTTACTTCATTGTATTCACTTGATCTTGTTTATATGCATCTTATATCAATAAAATTCTAGCAATAAAATCGATTTTTGTCCTTATACTTATAGAACATGATATTCTATAGTAGCAATATTAAATAGGAATAATAAATTGGTCGGACTAGAAAAAAGGGGGGTTAGTAAAGAAAAAGTTATACAAAACTATATAGGAGTCATCCACACCCTCTTTTTTTGTTCTATTCCTTAATAGAATTTCGTTTGATTAAGACTAAGTTGCGTAAAAACCCCTGCCTTTTTTGAAATATCATGAACAGTTCCTGTAGGTTGAGCGCCCCTTTCAAGGAAAGATAGAATAGCAGGAACATTTAAATGAGTTTGATTATTTATCGGATCATAAAAACCCACTTTCCGAAGATCTCTTCCTTCTCGTCGGCATCGAACATCAATTGCAACGATTCGATAAATGGCTCATTGGGATAGATGTAGATGAACAATACCCCCCCTAGAAACGTATAAGAAGTTTTCTCCTCGTACGGCTCGAGAAAAAATGATTCGAAGTTATTATGTATCAAATTCGAATGTCAACTAGATCTATAAAATCATCAAATCAATTCGAGATTTAAGTCCTTCTTTTTTTTTCTTCTTTTTCGAAAAAGAAGAAAAAAATATTCGTACTCTCCTAACTCAAGTTGGATAACTTTCAAATAGCCCCCAAAAAAATCCTTAGGCAATCTCCTTTTTTGAGTGGTCTCTAACCCCCTTTTTGTTTGTCTCCTTTCGAATCTATTTGTGGATTCTTCATTCTGGATCTAATTGTTGAGACAATTGGAAACGGTATTTCCTTGTTCCAGGATCTTTTATCTTTGTCTTGAATCATTGGGTTTAGACATTACTTCGGTGATCTTTAATCGTTTTAAAAAACGGCAGCAACACACCCCTTTTTGTGATTTCTTTCTATCAAAGAATCATACGAACAATTGATTCTTGCATGATACACTTTTGATCGAAAGAGTTTTACCAATTCCAAAGAATTTTCCTTTTGGATTTCAAAAATTTCTCGAATTGGATCCTTTCGATTTCTATATCAAAAAATATACTTACGAAGTTTGTTCCAACCTATTAATTGGTATTAACCCTAGACCCTTGCCCCTGAGAAATAAATAAATACTTTCTACTCGAGCTCCATCATGTACTATTTACATTACAACTCAACAAAAAACATTGGCGAGGATTGTAGTAGAACAGAACAAAGGATGTCGAGCCAAGAGCCCATTCATTCCTAGATAATAGAAAATGGAAAATGGTGGATGTAAAAAAATCCACAGCTGATCATGTCCTTCAAGTCGCACGTTGCTTTCTACCACATCGTTTCAAACGAAGTTTTACCATAACATTTCTCTAGTTTGGAATCAGTATGTAATTGATTCGATTATGGAATCATGAATAGTCATTGCTTCGGCCGATACACAGTACTTTATATATGAAAGGGATAGATAATTTATGAAGAAAAGGCCTCAGTAAGAATTCAATTTAACCCTCTTTGTATGAATGCAATATTGTTATTGTTTTTATTTATAAATAACACGAATCAAAAAGAATTCTTTTTGAATCCGCGTTGGATCTTCAAATTATTTAATTGAAAAAATTTTCTACCCGGACACACCATTTGAATAAAGTTTTACTAAAGATTGTACTTGATCATCATCAGAGAGATCAATCCATATTCGGATTGAACTGAACTGATTTAAAACCGATAAATAGATCGAAAAGCAAATTTTTTTTTTTCTAGATTGGATACAAAAGACTAATGAAAGGGAATATTATTATTCTTTCATCCTCAAAGATAAAATCCGAATTGCAAAAAATCGACGATTTCCGTATCTATTAGATTAGGCTGAACAGTTTTCATTGGAAGTAATTATGGGTATTCTATGTTAAATATTTAACAGTAAGGTAAAGGTTCAGAAATACAAATCTTTTTCAAAAAAAGGCGCAAGAACGCTATCGCTGAAATAGAAGGATAGCAATCGATGCATAGAAGCATTTCATCAATTTATGCATACTTTCTTTGACTTGGTCTTGCGGTTGAATAATCTTTCCCTAAAATTTCAATTAATTATTAATAATTAATTGAAAGTAAATGTAAATAAGATGTATGAATCGCCCCCGTCTCAATTGTTATTACATGGATTTACAATTATTCATTAGAACCAAACACAAAATACCTAAAAATAAAATGAGGGTAAAAACCCATTCGATATGGAACTTTGAGGTATTTTTTAATCAAATTTGGACAGACATAGATATTCAAATTGATATCTTCCATCGCCCACTAACTCTTATCTACTCTCACTCGCAATTCATTCTGTGGGGATGATGAATCATAAATAAAAAAAGATCCTATTTTACGGGATGCTAGACTATTTTGTATAAGATACAAAGCAAAAAAAAAAAGAAAAAGGTCCAGATTAAGTCATTAACTAGTCTTAGTCTTAAGAGACTTAATCCCTTTGATTGAATTCAATCAGTATCAGGAATACCCTCTTGTTTCGAATTCAGAAATGAAAGAAAGGAGAATAATTGGGCTGTCTTATTCTTATTAAGAAAATAATAGGGGCTTTCCAGTTTCGATTTAAAATGTATCCTTGAAAATTCAACTAGCTATGAGAGAGACGTAAGGCTTTTCTAAGCAACGAACTTAAATCCAAAAGTGAAAAAGGGGGGGCATAAGCTAAATAAAAGGCCCATCCGACTTTTTTTTGAATTCAACCTCTTGTTCTTGGGATCTATGGTCCCATCTTACCCGGATCACAAATGGATTGAGTTACGTTTTCTGAACTCGATTCAATTTGTGAAAAAAGATCTGATTCAGAGAAGAATTTTGAAAAATGAGAAGTAAGAAGTACATTTTATCAAAAATTATACTCTGAAATATAAGGTTGCCCACAAGGGTAAGTTTGATTCTGATATATATTAGAGTCCGCTCTGGGACGGAAGGATTCGAACCTCCGAATAGCGGGACCAAAACCCGTTGCCTTACCACTTGGCCACGCCCCATTTCAATTTCTATTCAATACTAATAAAGATTAATATTGGTATTGGTTGTTCGTCAATTCCAGTTCAAATCCCTATGGAATAAATTCGATTCTTGTTTTAGTCTTAGGATTTTGACACGTTTTGACACGGGTAGATGTCGAATTAAACTAAATTTATTGATCATTACATATAATTCAATTAAGATATTGTATGAAAGTATCATTTCTTCAATTCTCACAAGAGAATAGAAGAATTTTTGTTTTGATTGGTTCGGTTCAAAGAAGTATTTTTTTTTGTTTACCTTACTTTCTTTTCTTCATTTTTACTTATTCTTCCTTTTTACCTTATATCAATATATCAATAACATATTAATAACTCAATCAAAATACAATTATCTCCAAGAACAAAATGTTTGTTATGCTTAATATCTTTAGTTTGATCTATATCTGTCTTAATTCTAATTCTGCCCTTGATTTGAGTAGTTTGTTATTCGCCAAATTGCCCGAGGCCTACGCTTTTTTGAATCCAATTGTAGATTTTATGCCAGTAATACCTCTTCTCTTTTTTCTCTTAGCCTTTGTTTGGCAAGCTGCTGTAAGCTTTCGATGAGATCTTTAATACGGTCCTAGAAAAATTCATGATTTATTCGAGTTCGAGAAAAAAAATTGTAACAATTGATAAGATCAGATGAGTCTTACAATATGAACAAACCCTCAATTCCAATTCAAAGGGTCAAATTCTTGGGTAGCTGCGAGAATTTTTGATCCCCCATTTCCCGATTCTGGCTTTTTTTTTCGCTGAAAGCCTCTCTTAGAGTCCACTACAATATCGAATTCTAATTGTGTGAATTTCTGAAAACTCTTTTCGATTTCTAGAAATTCTAAAAGCGCTTCATTTCTTGGTGTCAAAATAGGATATGTAGTATAAAAATAGAGAATCTATTCTCTTTTTCCCCAAAAAACAGATTTGGAGATTGTGTAATGCTTACTCTCAAACTCTTTGTTTACACCGTAGTGATATTCTTTGTTTCTCTCTTCATATTCGGATTCCTATCTAATGATCCAGGACGTAATCCTGGACGTGAAGAATAAAAAATAAGAAGATTTTCCTTGCTTTATTATTAGAAATGTTCTTAAGATTTTCTCTATTCCGCATCTTTAAATATTAAAAAAAAAGGTTCGCTAAATTCGAATTTTAAAGATACCAAGCCAGCAATGGAAACGGAAAGAGAGGGATTCGAACCCTCGGTACGAATAACTCGTACAACGGATTAGCAATCCGACGCTTTAATCCACTCAGCCATCTCTCCTAATTGAAAAAAAAAAGACAATTACTATGTTCCATTACACAAAAAATAATGTTTGAAAAAAGCCCTTCTTTGTTTTATTTATTATTTATTATCTAATTTATTATATAAATTATTATATATATATATAAATCAATTTATATATATAGCCTATCTTATATAGACTTATATAGATTATTTTTTTATTCTATTTTGTATTGGATTATACAAATAGATACAATTTTTTAGATCTATACAACTTTTATTAGCAATTCGATTTTTAGAAAATGAAAATAAAGGACTCAAAAAAGATATCTCGAATCAAAATAGAAAAATAAAAGAAAATAACGAATATCTCTTAAATTTCGTTAAAAAAGGCCTTTTTTTGATTTCCACGGCCTGGCCTGGCAGTATCCAGCCGGGC